CGTGAACCAATACGTCTATTTCTACGTGAACCAATTTTTGGTATAGGTTTTGCCATATTTTATCATCTCATAAATATAAGTCAGAGATATATGGATATATCCATTTCATGTCAAAACAGATCCTGGTTTTTTTTACTGATTTTTTTTACTGATTTTTTGTACATCTGTACATCAGGTCCTTTCGATTTTGGGAGTCCTTTTTGGTTTAAAAAGATTATCCTTGTCTTTGTTTATGTCTCGGGTTGGAACAAATTACTATAATTCGTCCCCGCCTACGGATCAATCGACATTTTTCACAAATTTTACGAACGGAGGCCCTTATTTTCATATTTGTCACTCCTTTTCTTAATTCGGAATCTACTTAATTGATTGGAAGAAAATAAGTTTCTTAAAATTTTTAACTTCGAATTGTATCCCTACGAAAGAATGTTGAAATCAAAAAATCACCTAATTATTTGAGTCTTTACTTTTGAATATACAAATTATATGCCCTTTAGTTGAATCATAAGAACTTACCACAATTTTTATTCTATTTACTGGTAGTATACGTATAAAATTACGTTGAACCTTTCCCGAAGCAAAACCCAGAATCGGATTTTCGTTATCTAAACGAACTCGAAACATACATACCGTTGGGACGTAGTTCAGTAATTAAACCCTCGCGAATCCGTTTTTGTTCTTTCATTCCAGGTAAAACGGCTTTGAAGCATCAACTAATCAAAGAGGCATAATATTAGAAACCTACCCTTTACTCTTTTTTTTTTCACAAATATGAAAGTTCCGCATATAATTCGGCTATCAGAAAGATTACCATATATAACACAAAATTTCCCCGCCGATTCCTTCTATTCGAGCCTCTCGGTCTGTCATTATCCCTCGAGAAGTAGAAAGAATTACAATCCCCATTCCGCCTAAAATTCTCGGAATTCCTTGATAGTTAGAATAAATTCGTAGGCCGGGCCGGCTGATCCGTTTTAAATTTAAAACAGTTCTATATGATCCTTTCCTATTTCTCCTATGTCGTAGGGTTAAAACCAAAAAATATTTATTGCTTTCCTGATGTTTTCTCACGTTTTCAATAAAACCTTCTCGTAAAAGGATTTTAACAATATTTTCAGTCATGTTAGTAGATGGTATTCGAACTGTTCTTTTTTCATTCATGTCAGCATTTCGTATAGAGGTTATTATGTCAGCAATAGTGTCTTTACTCATGATAAACTAAGATTATTGTTGCCCCCGAATTTGGATATAATCAACATGCTCTATTTCTTTTTTTTCTGAATTCATAAATATTTATGAATTTAAAAAGGTATATGCGTGATATACAAACAATCTACTAATTTAATTTAAATTAATCCATTTCATTCAAATACTATAAACTATATCACGGTATTCCCTTATAATACTTCAGGTGCTAATGAAACTATTTTAGTGAAATTTAACTGTCTTAATTCCCGGGGGATCGCGCCAAAAATTCGGGTTCCCTTTGGATTTCCTTCTTGATCAATAACAACTGCAGCATTGTCATCATATCGTATTATCATACCGTTGTCGCGTTTGAGTTCTTTACAAGTACGTACAATTACAGCTCGAATCACTTCTGATCTTTCTAGAGGTGTATTTGGTACTGCTTCTTTGATTACAGCAACAATAACGTCACCAATATGAGCATATCGTCGATTACTAGCTCCTATGATTCGAATACACATCAATTCTCGGGCCCCGCTGTTATCCGCTACGTTCAAATGGGTTTGAGGTTGAATCATATCTTTTTTTTATTGGTTTTGTCTTTTTCAATGTAAAGGGTGAAAAAAAAAAAGAAATATTGTTTGTTCAAAACAAAACAAGAAACCTACAATTGTTTTTTATCAAAAAAATTCTTTCCTTTTGTTCTACATTCCTATCCTATACCGAAAGAATGAATTGAGTTCGTATAGGCATTTTTGATGCCGCTATTGAAATAGCCCTTCTGGCTATATTTTCTGCCACTCCGCTCATTTCATAAAGTATTCTGCCGGGTTTAACAACAGCTACCCAATATTCGGGAGATCCTTTCCCCGAACCCATACGTGTTTCTGTAGGTCTTACTGTAACTGGTTTGTCTGGAAATATACGTACCCAGATTTTTCCACCGCGGCGTGCATTTCGTGTCATTGCTCGCCGCCCCGCTTCTATTTGTCTAGACGTGATCCAAGCGGGTTCAAGTGCTTGAAGAGCATATCTACCAAAGCAAATACGATTACCTCGATAAGACATTCCTTTCATTCTTCCTCTATGTTGTTTACGGAATCTGGTTCTTTTGGGGTTATAGTTGATGGTTGTTTATCAATTCCACCCATCTCTACTACAGAACCGGACATGAGAATTTCTTCTCATCCAGCTCCTCGCGAATTAAACGATTAAAAATAAAATACATGGTGAATAATATACTGAATTGGGGGATTCTTTGAAATTTCATTTAATAATTTTTTTCTTTTGATATATAATTAACCGTATATTCTATTTATAGATAATGTCATTTAGGTATAATGAATGTTATAATGAATCTTTATTTTGCTTTTTATTATCATATCGAATTTACTCAAATTTCTAAAAAAAAAAATTCGCGGGCGAATATTTACTCTTTCAACATTCAGTTGTAAGATTAGTCTATGACATGACCTTTCAAAAAAAAAAAATGATTCTGGTTCGTTCCGCCATCCTACCCACTGAATCATTAGGATTCGTTTTCAATAGAATCTTATGCATTCACAGGTTCTGTCGTTCCCACCACCTCTCGAGTAATGATTAGGTCTGAATTCTACAATGGAGCCCTTAATGAAATTTTTTTTTGAGTCAACCTTCTCAGTCTTTATTGGCTCGGGGCTCTTGATTTGTGGTTCTATCCACGTATTTGTCTAATGTCTAATTAGGGATCAATCAGTATTGATGCTTTATTACATTCCTTTTTATGAGGTAACTCATAGACCGTACATATTGGAATCATATATCGTTGATATTCTTGTTCTATCTTTCTCTCACCTTTCCATTTATCTGTATACTTTTCTTGCTTTACAACTCATAATCAGATTGGTTTTTCTTTTTTGTTTATGCAAAAAAGATTTCAGTTGCTACAATGATATGACTTATATATCATATATATCATATTTTGACTGGCTCTTTTTTTATATCCAGATAATGCGAAGCGATGAGTTGGTTATTAGTTCTATAGTTATTAGTTCGTACTACGGGTTTTTCCATTTTTTTTGAATCCTAATCCTAAAAAAACCAACGAGTCACACACTAAGCATAGCAATTATATCAAATGATTAATCGAATTTTTATTCAACCTTATAGAATTGTTCATTTTTTTTATCACTAAATAGAAATAGAACTAAATACAAGTCAAGTAAATGCTTATTATTCTTCGTCTACAAATATCCAAATTTTGATACCTAATACCCCATAGATAGTTCGAACTGCGTAGGAACAATAATCTATTTTGGCTCGAATGGTTTGTAGAGGAACCCTGCCTTCTCTGATCCATTCGACACGTGCAATTTCTTTTCCGTCGATACGCCCTGCAATTTGTACTTGAATTCCTTTTGTACCTGCCTGCTCAGTTAATTCAATAGCCTTTTTCATTGCTTTGCGAAATGAAACTCTATTTTTTAATTGTCCGGCTATAAATTCCGCAAGAATATTGGGGTGCCCATAAGGGTTTACAATTCTTGTAATAGCAATGTTGAGTTTTCGGTTTACACAATTGAGTTCTTTTTGTACATTGAACTGTAATTCTTCGATTTTGCGAGTCCTGTCTTCTATTAATAACTTGGGGAATCCCATATAGATTATGACTTGAATCAAATCGATTCTTTTTTGAATCTCTATACGTGCAATTCCCTCGACATTAGAGGATATTTTCAGATTTTTTTGTACATAATTTTTGATACAATCTCGTATTTTTTGATCTTCTTGTAGATCCTCGGAATAATTTTTTGGTTGTGCAAACCAAAGAGAATGATGACTTTGGGTTGCACCAAGTCTGAAACCAAGTGGATTTATTTTTTGTCCCATAGTCCCCCACTACTATATATATCGTGAAACGTCATATCGGTGTATTTTTTTTTTTTTTTATCCGTTCGGTTTTTTTTAAGCATAACATAATATAGCATATTTGTAGTTTTTCTAATATAGAATATTCTTTCTTTAAATATTCCTCCGCTCTTTTGTCCTTTTATCTTTTTCTAGTTGTTCATCTACAGATATATCTTTCAACACAATAGTTATATGACAGGTGGATCTTCTTATCGGATAACCCCGCCCTCGAGCTCGGGGTTTTAATTTTTTCACAGTGGTGCCCTCGTTGACTTCAGCTTTACTAACGATTAAACTTGTTTCATTCAAACCTTTATTGTGATTAGCGTTTGCTGCTGCAGAATAAACCAATTTTAAAATGTCATAACATGCTCGATAAGGCATGAGTTCTAGTATCATAAGTGTTTCTTCATAGGAACGCCCACGAATTTGATCAATTACTCTTCTCGCTTTGTGAGCAGAAATACATATATGTTGGCCTGAAGCGGCTACTTCTGTATATTGGTTCGGCTTTCTGGTCTTTTTCTCCATAATTATAAGGTTCACCTCTCATTAATAAACGATAAGCATCTATATTCACTTTTATTATTTTTATTATTTATTAATTAGAATTAATAAATTATTAACTTATTAACGCCGAGATCTATTATCACCTTTCGCATGCCCCCGGAAATTTAGAGTCGGTGAAAATTCTCCCAATTTATGTCCTACCATACGATCTGTTATATAAATAGGCAAATGCTCCCTTCCATTATGGATAGCAATAGTATGCCCGATCATTGTAGGTATAATGGTAGACGCTCGAGACCAAGTTATTATTATTTCCTTTTCTGCTTTTGTGTTAAGTTTATTTATTTTTCTTAATAAATGATTTGCTACAAAAGGATTTTTTTTCAGTGAACGTGTCACAATTAATTACTCCA